GTTTTGGAGACCCACGTTCTACCGAACTGAACTAAGAGCGCTTTATTATGATGGGAGATACGGATGTCAAGAAAAGGATTCTTTTTGTACCCCCAATACATCTTGTATGTATAGTATCATAAAATGGTAGATTGTGTCCAATTTTAATCGATCTCAATTGACCCCTCGTTACTGTCCATAGGAGAAGTGATAAGTAGGGATGACAGGATTTGAACCCGTGACATTTTGTACCCAAAACAAACGCGCTACCAAGCTGCGCTACATCCCTTTCATTTGTTGTACAGTGCCATTGTAGGGAATCCATGTTTTGTTTTCCACATCATAATTTCCTCTATCTAAATAGAATTTCTTTTCACATTTCTTCTTTTTGGTTTTTTGGTTTCATTCTAATAAAGAATTATATACATACCTAACGTATAAACGTATAAAGGAATGAATATTTATCAGTAGTGCTCAGGAAGGAGGGTTCATCTTTTTCTGTTTTAGGGACAGGTAGATTTCATCTACCGGATCGTTGTATATATCCATTTTGGTTAGAGATTCCCCGTACAAATGATCTTTAACTACATATGCATCTGATCATATATGTATTACAATATACAATAAAGTCAATAAAGTTAAAGAAAAAGAAGGAGGATTTTCAATGCGAGATATAAAAACATATCTCTCCACGGCACCTGTGCTAACTACTCTATGGTTCGGGTCTTTGGCGGGTCTATTGATAGAGATCAATCGTTTATTCCCAGATGCGTTGACATTCCCCTTTTTTTCATTCTAGTTATTGACATGGGAAGGGATCAAGAAGATTAGAGATACAATAAATTCTCTGTGACTAACCCCCCCCCTTTTTCAGTTCTTTAGGATAGGAAAGAAAGAGTAAAGAATAAAAGTGGATTGAATCTCATCGAAACTCGGGTTCGGGTTAATATAGGGAGAACAGAAATGGAAATGTGGGTCGAGGGCAGGCTGTTCAAGATCATACAAGATACTAAATGAAATACTGGGATTGGGAATAATTGATAGTTAGAAATATTTGTATTACTTAATAATTTGATTACTCTATTGATTGCAACGAAATCTTTCATAATTGAATTGGATTTCGAGTTAGCAACTTCTCGTCTATTTATTTTTAATTCCTTTCTTCTTCGCTTCGGTTCGAATCGAAAATAGAAGAATTGAGTGAATTCAAAATCCAAAGGAGGTTCATGGCTAAGGGTAAAGATGTCAGAGTAGTAGTTATTTTGGAATGTACCAGTTGTGTCCGAAATGGTTTGAATAAAGAATCGCGGGGCATTTCCAGATATATTACTCAAAAGAATCGACACAATACACCTAGTCAATTGGACTTGAAAAAATTCTGCCCTTATTGTTACAAACATACGATTCATGGGGAGATAAAGAAATAAATCGAACGGAACGCGTGTGCCACTCTTCCAAGGAAGAGGAAGAAATTACATATATATATATATATATACAAATCCAGTCCTATTTTGGTCGGATCCGAGATGAATGAAGAAATAGGATTTTAGAAATAAGAAATAAACCATGGATAAATCCAAGCGGCCCTTTCATAAATCCAAGCGATCTTTTCATAGGCGTTTGCCCCCAATTGGATCGGGGGATCGAATTGATTATAGAAACATGAGTTTAATTAATCAATTTATTAGTGAACAAGGAAAAATATTATCTAGACGAGTGAATAGATTAACCTTGAAACAACAACGATTAATTACTATTGCTATAAAACAAGCTCGTATTTTATCTTCGTTACCTTTTCTTAATAATGAGAAACAGTTTGAGAGAACCGGGTCGATCCCTAGAACTACTGGTCCTAGAACCAGAAATAAATAAGCCTATTCCTCTCAATCGAATCAAAACTCTAATTCGAACTCAGATTGAAGTTTTGTTCGAAAAAGCCGAGAGATTGTCGCGCCGTAATGTAATAATAAAAAAAAGAATGGGGGAAGAATAAATCTTTTTTTTTTTATTGAAACGTGTTCGTTCATTCCTACTACTTATCTTATCATACGAATTTCTACTATACCCTCCCGGAGTTCATTCTCCGGGGAACTCCGTTTAAAGTATTCCAGTGAATTCCTTCCAATCTCCTTATTTGATGATCGCATTGGAAATCGTGTCAAGACAATTCCTATTTGATATGGCTATTTGTGCAGGTATTTTACGATTAAGAAGCAACTGCCTCTTGTACAGATCAAGTATTAATCGACTATAACTATGGGATCCCCTATTCTCACGAGTTACTGCATTTATCCGAGTGATCCACAAACGACGAAAACTTCTCTTTCGCCTGCCTCTATCCCGATGAGTGGAAACCAAAGCTCTCATTTTCTGTTGAGTAGTAGTTCGAGTAAGTCTTGAATGAGCCCCTCGAAAGGTTGCTGCAAATAAACGAATTTTTGTTCTACGTCTCCGAGCTATATATCTTCGTCTAACTCTGGTCATTGAATCAAAAGAAACTTTGATGAATAACTAATTGATTTCTTTTCTTTCAGTCATTCTTTTCCCCTCTCCTGGTTTATTAATAACAAAACGGATTCTTCCGATGTATAAAATTAAAATACAAATTCCAATGGCTTTTGCTACTATAACCTTCCCAACCACGATTTTTTTATTTCTTCCAGGCATTTCACCTCAAAAAAAAAAAGAAATTGTACCGATATTAGGTATAAAATAAATCGTAAATGGACAAATAGTGGCTTCCATCGTTTCTATGGTTACTTCTTAAACGGCGAGGTCCTCTCTATACACCGGAGCCCCTTTCCTCATTTAATCAATGTTATTGGTAACTTGTACAGTTCACGCTCTTTGGCTCTACCGATGAATTATCGAGTAATAGGTCTTTTTTCAATGGGATCTATCCATACAGTGACGGCATTTAATTATGAAGGTTGAATAGGTAGCTGACCCTGTTAGTCCGTTCTTGCAAGAGTAGGAGCATAATCTTTCTGCTTCTTAAATATCATTCCCCCGCTTAATGGATAACCATTTGCTACCAATGGGAATTGCTTTTCATCTCAAATCGAGGTGATTGGATTTGCACCAATGGAAACCATAAATTCCATACAAATAGAGGTATACGAGAGATCTTTATTTTTCGATAGTGAATGGAGTTCTTCCATTCTATTCATTGGTACGAGTCATTGATACTGTAAAAATCGTCTCATTTGTTCTAGCTCATGATCTGAACGAGTCGCACATACACCCTAGTACATGTTCCTCGACGCTGAGGACATCCTCGAAGAGCGGGGGATTTCGTGACATTTCTGATTGGCTGTCTTGTGTTTCTAATAAGTTGTTTAATAGTTGGCATGCTGAATCATATACAGAATGGGCTGGTTTAGATCGATCCTAACCGGATGATTATGAATTACTTCCATTTCATATTTTACCCAGGTAAGAAGATAAAAGATCAAATAAGGGTTCATTCAAATTATGATTCGAAATGGAATCAAAGATTTATGCGAAATCCCCGGTATTTTCGATCGCTACAAGATCAACAATGCCATAATCTTGGGCTTCTGTTGCTGACATAAAAACATCCCTTTCCATGTCTTCGGATACAACCCATAAAGGATTGCCCGTTCTTTGTACATAAACCCTTGTGAGGGTTTCGCGGAGTTTCAGTAGTTCTTCCGCTTCCAGGATAAATTCTCCTGTGGGTGCCTCATAAAAAGAACTAGCAGGTTGATGGATCATAACCCTGATGATATAACATAATGAACGATTCCTCTATCTCGCATGATTGGGCGAAGGGAAGGGATAAAGAATAACAAGCAGGGAGAAAAAGATAGAATTGAACAACCGTACAGGCATCTTTTGTGCATACGGCTCTGTAATGGAATTTTTTTTTTCTTTTTTCATCGAAGAAAAAGACAAGTCGAATCTATCAGACCCAGATCGTTGAATGATCCATTTACCATCCTTCCTTTCGGAGTAATCAAAAAATACTATGATGGTTCCGTTGCTTTATATATTTATCTCGTCTGTGATTCAGCAATCCCAAAGTTTCTTTCTGATCCGATCAAATAAAAATAAGTAAAAAATGATCTTTTTTTTTTTTTATTTTCACACTCTTTCATAACATAAATATTGGAAAGAGACTTCTGATGTGGAAGCAAAAAGGTTTGTGACGCTGAAATGGACCCCGATACATAAGATCAAGTCGGAAATAACCTTTCTTTCATACTACTATCTCGATACATAATCTCATATTATGAAAAAATAATAATAGTTTGCTCATATCGAACTTGAAATGCCATGCTATTATTACTTAATATTATTATTATTTTATTCATATTCCATATGACGAAGGCATAGTCTTTTTTTCTCTCAAATAAAAAAACTCATTGGCGCCAAGCGTGAGGGAATGCTAGACGTTTGGTAATTTCTCCTCCAACCAGGATGAAAGATCCCATTGAAGCGGCTAATCCCATGCATATTGTATGCACATCTGGTGGCACAAATTGCATAGTATCATAAATAGCTATTCCTGGGATTACCCATCCGCCGGGAGAATTTATAAACAAATACAGATCCCTGGTATCATCCTCTATACTGAGATATACCATGAGACCAACAAGTTGATTCGAGATCTCGCTATCAACTTCTTGGCCTAAAAAAAGTAATCTTTCTCGATGAAGTCGGTTGATTAGGACAAAATTCTATTCCTTAGGAACCGTACACGCACCTTTGGGTGCATACGGTTCAAAAAATCAAAATTGAGAAAAAAAAAAATTGTCGATTCCAGCCCTATTTCTTTTTTCGTAGCGGGCTTTTTCTTCCATTTTTTAAGAAACATGAGTTTTGACTTGCTTCCCTATAAAATCAAAAAAGAATTCACTGAACTTATCGAGCTAACCCCTCATTGATGTATTGTTTCATCGAGATCTAAATCACGATGTAATTTTCTTGTTCCCGAATGGGCCTCTTCCACTCTTTTAGGTTTATGCTCTACTCCGGGTAAAGATCTGCCCGAATTCGATTTGCACATATAGGACAAATGATCCCAGTACCACTTCTTTTTGCTATGACTTCTTTTTTTTTTTCAATTTGTTTCATTTTCATGCCTTCCACAAAATATTCGATGTATTCATCATATTATTCCATTAATTGGCAATTTGGGATCACTCATATGGTATAAAGGAATCATTTCTGATAGGGTGGTAATCATACATGGATTACCTTGGTATTTTCTGAACGGAGCCTGTATACTTCATTTTATTGGTCCAAGCCAACCATAAATTCTTTTAATTGAGAATATTGATCCTCCAACCAAATAAATTGATCTAATTGCACTTCACGCTTCGAATTATTGATGGTTCAATCAATCTTTCTTGGGCGAAACAGAGGATATCTCGATCGGGGGAGAGAACGGGGAAATCCCATATGACCCAATATGTCTGACAAGTCACACTATACGTCAACCCAAACTGCATCTTCCTCTCCAGGACTCCGAAAAGGTACTTTTGGAACACCAATGGGCATTAAATGAAAGAAAAATGAAGTATTCTATTTCACTTTGATGTGGAAACGTAACAAACAATGGTTTATTGTCTTCATAATATTGTCGTTTATCGTATTTTATCGATAGATTGGAAGATTTATAGAGGAAGACGGAATAAAGGAAAATTCTTACGAACGGATCGTTCGAATGAGAAACAAGTATCTATACATTCGCTCACAAAAAATAGGATTAATCCCCCCATTGCGTATTGGTACTTATTGGGTATAGAATAGATCTGCTTCTCTTTGTTCCTACGAACAGAATTGTTCAATTATTACTAACGGAACAGAATAAATATTAACCCTTGTTTCGAGATAATCCAATGAAAAGGTGAGGTCCATAGCATAGTTATTTCCAATGTGATAAAGTTACATAGTATCTATTTTTTCTTTGAGAAAGGGGTATTTCCATGGGTTTGCCTTGGTATCGTGTTCATACCGTCGTATTGAATGATCCCGGTCGGCTGCTTTCTGTCCATATAATGCATACAGCTCTAGTTTCCGGTTGGGCCGGTTCGATGGCTCTATACGAATTAGCAGTTTTTGATCCTTCTGACCCCGTTCTTGATCCAATGTGGAGACAGGGTATGTTCGTTATACCCTTCATGACTCGTTTAGGAATAAACAATTCATGGGGCGGTTGGAGTATTACAGGAGGAACTATAACGAATCCGGGTATTTGGAGTTACGAAGGTGTGGCCGGGGCACATATTGTGTTTTCTGGCTTGTGCTTCTTAGCAGCTATCTGGCATTGGGTGTATTGGGACCTAGAAATATTCTGTGATGAACGTACGGGAAAACCCTCTTTGGATTTGCCCAAGATTTTTGGAATTCATTTATTTCTCTCAGGGGTGGCTTGCTTTGGGTTTGGCGCATTTCATGTAACAGGCTTGTATGGTCCTGGAATATGGGTATCCGATCCTTATGGCCTAACCGGAAAAGTACAATCTGTAAATCCAGCGTGGGGTGCGGAAGGTTTTGATCCCTTTGTTCCGGGAGGAATAGCCTCTCATCATATTGCAGCAGGTACATTGGGTATATTAGCAGGTCTATTCCATCTTAGTGTCCGCCCACCCCAACGTCTATACAAAGGATTACGTATGGGCAATATTGAAACTGTCCTTTCCAGTAGTATCGCTGCTGTCTTTTTTGCAGCTTTCGTTGTTGCTGGAACTATGTGGTATGGTTCAGCAACTACCCCGATCGAATTATTTGGTCCCACTCGTTATCAGTGGGATCAGGGATACTTCCAGCAAGAAATATATCGAAGAGTTGGCGCCAGTCTAGCCGAAAATCTGAGTTTATCGGAAGCTTGGTCTAAAATTCCCGAAAAATTAGCTTTTTATGATTACATCGGTAATAATCCGGCGAAAGGTGGATTATTCCGGGCAGGCTCAATGGACAACGGGGATGGGATAGCTGTTGGATGGTTAGGACACCCTATCTTTAGAGATAAAGAAGGGCATGAACTTTTTGTACGCCGTATGCCTACTTTTTTTGAAACATTTCCAGTAGTTTTGGTGGACGGAGACGGAATTGTGAGAGCCGATGTTCCTTTTAGAAGGGCAGAATCGAAGTATAGTGTCGAACAAGTGGGTGTAACTGTTGAGTTCTATGGTGGCGAACTCAATGGAGTCAGCTATAGCGATCCTGCTACTGTGAAAAAATATGCTAGACGTGCCCAATTGGGTGAAATTTTTGAATTAGATCGTGCTACTTTGAAATCCGATGGTGTTTTTCGGAGCAGTCCAAGGGGTTGGTTCACTTTTGGACATGCTACGTTTGCTTTGCTCTTCTTTTTCGGACACATTTGGCATGGCGCTCGAACCTTGTTCAGAGATGTTTTTGCTGGGATTGACCCAGATTTGGATGCTCAAGTGGAATTTGGAGCATTCCAAAAACTTGGAGATCCAACTACAAGGAGACAGGTAGTCTGATACAACATTGCTCCGGTATCTTTCGCCTCTATATTTGATTTTTTTGATTTGACATAAGGTACCGTAGAAATATTGATTTGAATCATCGCCTTTCTTTGCTCTTGTCCTTTCTTTATCTGGGAAATAATCCTAAATGAACAGGTGTGGAAGCTATAATTGTAAACAACGATCGAATCTATGGAAGCATTGGTTTATACATTCCTCTTAGTCTCGACTTTAGGGATAATATTTTTCGCTATATTTTTTCGAGAACCGCCTAAGGTCCCGACTAAAAAGATGAAATGATTTTTCATTATCTTAATTGAAGTAATGAGTCCCCCATATGGGGGACTCATTACTTCAATTAGTCTCCGTGTTCCTCGAATGGATCTCTTAGTTGTTGAGAGGGTTGCCCAAAAGCGGTATATAAGGCGTACCCTGTAAAGCTTACAAGTGAACCAGATATGGAGATGGCGACTAAGGTTGCTGTTTCCATTATTAGAGAATTTCAAGACCACGATGGATCTATGCTACGATAAGATCGTTTATTTACAACGGAATAGTATACAAAGTCAACAGATCTCAACCAATGCAATAGTATTTATGGCTACACAAACCGTTGAGGGTAGTGCTAGGTCTGGGCCAAGACGAACTATTACAGGGGATTTATTGAAACCATTGAATTCAGAATATGGTAAAGTGGCTCCTGGATGGGGAACCACCCCATTTATGGGTGTCGCAATGGCTCTATTTGCGATATTCCTATCTATTATTTTAGAGATTTATAATTCTTCCGTTTTACTGGATGGAATTTCAATGAATTAGGTCCATAAGAACCAGAAGCCCTAGCTTTTCAATCAAAAATGAATCACTTAGGACTCAGATTTATAGTCCATTCTGGTAGTTTGACCGTGGAATTCCGTTGTTTCGGTATTTCCGGAATATGAGTGTGCGACTTGTTATAATTGATCCTATTGATAGTACAGAGAATGGGTCTGTCATCTCGACAGAGATGGTTCTGCCTCGTCGGATATTCATCCTAGTATCTGGAGCACGGAATATATGGAATAGATCAAGAAATATTTGAACTATGATTCATACCTACTATTCAGACCTCGTGACTGGACTTCAAAAAATTTTCAAACAAAGAGGTATTTGAGAAATTGAACGATTTTTCTTCCTTTAGAATCATGCTTATTTTGACCGAAGGACAAATCTTTCTCTGGATTTTTAGTCATTACATCTATGAATAAGTGATGATCAAATAGTTCTTACTCATAGAACCCTTGGTCTTAGTTTTTGGGTTTTATTGAATCATCGTGGTTCTAGTATGAATCTGAGGTTTCAATCGATTCATAGGGTCTCAACAAGAGAATTCCTATCAAAAAAAAATAGTAAACAATAGTCAATCTGCATTACGCACAAACAAAAACAACAAATCAAATAACAAATAAATAGGGGAATAGAAGATTCAAGAGGCCTGTAACGATCAACATAAAGACAGATGAGCTAACTTGATATTTTGGCATTCTCATCACAACAAAGAAGAGAGTTCGGATTTTGGTTCCTTCGTATCTTCAGAGACGATTGAATCAAATGGATAAATAAGAAATTTCAAATTTTCTATTACATATCCATTGTAATCAGTATTTGGGTGTTTCTGCTTGAGCCGTACGAGATGAAATTCTCATATACGGTTCTCAGAGGGGGAGTCCCCTTGGTTTACCTATCTCAATAAAGTATATGATTGGTTCGAGGAGCGTCTCGAGATTCAGGCGATTGCAGATGATATAACTAGTAAATATGTTCCTCCTCATGTCAATATATTTTATTGTCTAGGAGGGATCACACTTACTTGTTTTTTAGTACAAGTAGCTACGGGTTTTGCTATGACTTTTTACTATCGTCCGACCGTTACGGAGGCTTTTGCCTCTGTTCAATACATAATGACTGAAGCCAACTTTGGTTGGTTAATCCGATCAGTTCATCGATGGTCAGCAAGTATGATGGTCCTAATGATGATCCTACACGTATTTCGTGTGTATCTCACGGGCGGATTTAAAAAACCTCGCGAATTGACTTGGGTTACGGGTGTGGTTCTGGCTGTATTGACTGCATCGTTTGGTGTAACTGGTTATTCCTTACCCCGGGACCAAATCGGTTATTGGGCAGTAAAAATCGTGACAGGCGTACCTGAAGCTATTCCCGTAATAGGATCACCTTTAGTAGAGTTATTGCGTGGAAGTGCTAGTGTGGGTCAATCTACTTTGACCCGTTTTTATAGTTTACACACTTTTGTATTACCTCTTCTTACTGCCGTATTTATGTTAATGCATTTTCCAATGATACGTAAGCAAGGTATTTCAGGTCCTTTATAGAGAAGACAGATCATAGATATTTGTAATCGATCATATATAATTTCGGGGAGGAACAATAGTGTTTTATTGCTACAAATATGGATTATTGAAAAGAATAAGACATCTTTTTGGATATTTCTCTTCAACTAACTACGAAGTATTGTATTCTTTATTTGATACGAATAGTTGAAGTACATTCTCCGA